GTCCATGTAGCTTACAACAAAGCATGACACTGAAGATGTCAAGACGGCTGCCACAAACACCCATGGACAAAAGACTTAGTCCTAACCTTACTGTTGATTTTTGCTAGACTTATACATGCAAGTATCCGCGTTCCAGTGTAAATGCCCTAGGCATCCTTTTAAACCAAGTCGATAGGAGCGGGTATCAGGCACACACAACTGTAGCCCAAGACGCCTTGCACTTGCCACACCCCCACGGGTACTCAGCAGTAGTTAACATTAAGCAATGAGTGTAAACTTGACTTAGTCATAGCAATCTAAGGGTCGGTAAATCCTGTGCCAGCCACCGCGGTCATACAGGAGACCCAAATTAATGGTATAACGGCGTAAAGGGTGGTAACATGCTATCTAAGTAACTAAGATTAAAAAGCAACTGAGCCGTAGCAAGCCCAAGATGCTCATAAGGCCAACTATCAAAGAAGATCTTAGACTAACGATTAATTGAAATCCACGAAAGCCAGGGCCCAAACTGGGATTAGATACCCCACTATGCCTGGCCCTAAATCTTGATGCTCTATGCTACCTGAGCATCCGCCCGAGAACTACGAGCACAAACGCTTAAAACTCTAAGGACTTGGCGGTGCCCCAAACCCACCTAGAGGAGCCTGTTCTGTAATCGATGATCCACGATACTACCTGACCATTCCTTGTCAAATTCAGCCTACATACCGCCGTCGCCAGCCCACCCCCCCTGATGGTTCAACAGTGAGCGCAATAGTCCTATACACTAGTAAGACAGGTCAAGGTATAGCCTATGGAATGGAAGCAATGGGCTACATTTTCTAAGCTAGAACATTACGGCAAAAAGGCCTGAAATGGCCTTTGGAAGGCGGATTTAGCAGTAAAGCGGGACAATTGAGCCCCCTTTAAGCCGGCTCTGGGGCACGTACATACCGCCCGTCACCCTCCTCGCAGGCGACCAAACTCTAATTACACTAATACGCTACCCAGCTAAAGAGGAGGCAAGTCGTAACAAGGTAAGTGTACCGGAAGGTGCACTTAGACAACCAAGACGTAGCTTAAGCAAAAGCATTCAGTTTACACCTGAAAGATACCCATTAACACTGGATCGTCTTGATGCCAAATTCTAGCCCAATCTACATTGACCTGGAATAACAAAGCTACTCCACACACCAAACTAAAGCATTCATTAGTCTTAGTATAGGCGATAGAAAAGACACCCATTGGCGCGATAGAGACCACGTACCGTAAGGGAAAGATGAAATAGTAATGAAAAACCTAAGCTAAAAACAGCAAAGATCAACCCTTGTACCTTTTGCATCATGGTCTAGCAAGAAAAACCAAGCAAAATGAGTTTAAGTTTGCCTTCCCGAAACCCAAGCGAGCTACTTGTGAGCAGCTATTATTGAGCGAACCCGTCTCTGTTGCAAAAGAGTGGGACGACTTGCTAGTAGAGGTGAAAAGCCAACCGAGCTGGGTGATAGCTGGTTGCCTGTGAAACGAATCTTAGTTCACTCTTAATTCTTCTCCAAGGAAACTAATAGAACCCTAATGAAGCGAATTAAGGGCAATTTAAAGGGGGTACAGCTCCTTTAAAAAAGAATACAATCTCTACGAGCGGATAAATAATCTTTAGAAAGATCCACTGTGGGCCTTCAAGCAGCCATCAACAAAGAGTGCGTTAAAGCTCTTCACTCAAAAAATATACAAACTACATGACTCCCTCATCACTAACAGGCTAACCTATACTTAAATAGGAGAATTAATGCTAGAATGAGTAACCAGGGTCCTCCCTCTACGACGCAAGCTTACATCCATAAATTATTAACAAATCACCAAGATACGACAAATCAAACAAGCAGAGTATCAGGTATATTGTTAACCCGACAGAGGAGCGTCCATTAAGAAAGATTAAAACCTGTAAAAGGAACTAGGCAAACACGTCAAGGCCCGGGCGTTTTCCAAAAACATAGCCTTCAGCAAACAACAAACAAGTATTGAAGGTGATGCCTGCCCTGTGACTTCGTGTTTAACGGCCGCGGTATCCTAACCGTGCAAAGGTAGCGCAATCAATTGTCTCATAAATCGAGACCCGTATGAATGGCTAAACGAGGTCTTAACTGTCTCTTACAGGCAATCGGTGAAATTGATCTCCCTGTGCGAAAGCAGGGATAACTACATAAGACGAGAAGACCCTGTGGAGCTTAAAAATCAGCAGCCACCCTACAACACATTAACACCCACTGGGTACACGCTTTACAAGGCACTGGCCTGCATTTTTCGGTTGGGGCGACCTTGGAGAAAAACAAATCCTCCAAAAATTAGACCATAACTCTAAACTGAGAGCAACCCCTCAACGTGCGAACAGCACCCAGACCCAATATAATTGAGCAATGGACCAAGTTACCCCAGGGATAACAGCGCAATCCCCTCCGAGAGTCCGTATCGACGAGGGGGTTTACGACCTCGATGTTGGATCAGGACATCCTAGTGGTGCAGCCGCTACTAAGGGTTCGTTTGTTCAACGATTAATAGTCCTACGTGATCTGGGTTCAGACCGGAGCAATCCAGGTCGGTTTCTATCTATGATGAACTATTCCCAGTACGAAAGGACAGGAATAGTGGGGGCCAATACTGCAGGCAAGCCCCCGCTTTAAGTAATGAATCCAACTAAATTACGAAAGGCTATCACACCACAACCACGTCCTAGAAAAGGACCAGCTAGCGTGGCAGAGCTCGGAAAATGCAAAAGGCTTAAGTCCTTTAAATCAGAGGTTCAAATCCTCTCCCTAGCTTTACTTCAAATGGCCAACCATCCTATCCTAGTCAACTTTATTATAGCCCTCTCCTATGCTGTCCCCATTCTAATTGCCGTAGCCTTCCTAACCTTAGTGGAACGGAAGATTCTGAGCTACATGCAAGGACGAAAAGGCCCTAACGTTGTAGGGCCTTTCGGGCTTCTCCAACCCGTAGCGGACGGAGTGAAGCTATTCATCAAAGAACCCATCCGCCCCTCGACATCGTCCCCAATCCTATTTACTATTACCCCAATACTAGCCCTTCTCCTAGCAATTTCCATTTGAACCCCACTCCCGATCCCATTTCCCCTCGCAGATCTAAACCTAGGACTCCTATTCCTACTAACTATGTCAAGCCTAGCAGTATACTCCATTCTATGATCCGGCTGAGCCTCCAACTCAAAATACGCATTAATCGGGGCACTACGAGCAGTAGCTCAGACAATCTCTTACGAGGTCACCCTGGCAATTATCTTACTATCCGTAATTCTCCTTACTGGAAGCTACACCCTAAGTACCCTAGCAGTTGCTCAAGAACCACTGTATCTTATCTTCTCCTGCTGACCTCTTGCCATAATATGATATGTGTCCACACTAGCTGAGACAAATCGTGCCCCATTTGACCTCACAGAAGGGGAATCAGAACTAGTCTCAGGATTTAACGTAGAGTATGCGGCAGGGCCATTTGCCCTGTTCTTTCTGGCAGAGTATGCAAACATTATACTAATAAACACACTAACCGTTATTCTCTTCTTCAATCCAAGCCTATTCAACCCTCCGCAGGAACTTTTCCCCGTAATTCTAGCCACAAAAGTCCTGCTCCTATCTGCAGGGTTTCTGTGAATCCGTGCCTCCTATCCACGGTTTCGATACGACCAACTCATGCACTTACTCTGAAAAAACTTCCTCCCCCTGACATTAGCCCTCTGCTTATGACACATCAGCATACCAATCTCCTATGCAGGCCTGCCACCCCACCTAAGGAGTTCAAGGAAATGTGCCTGAATGCTCAAAGGGTCACTATGATAAAGTGAATATAGAGGTGCACCAGTCCTCTCATTTCCTATGCTTAGGAAAGCAGGAGTCGAACCTGCACGAAAGAGATCAAAACTCTTCATACTCCCCTTATATTATTTCCTAGTAGGGTCAGCTAATCAAGCTATCGGGCCCATACCCCGAAAATGATGGTTTAACCCCTTCCCCTACTAATGAATCCCCAAGCAAAATTAGTCTTCGTCACCAGCCTGCTAATAGGAACGACCATCACAATTTCAAGCAACCACTGAATTATGGCCTGAACCGGCCTTGAAATCAACACACTCGCTATCCTGCCCCTAATCTCAAAATCCCACCATCCCCGAGCCATCGAAGCAGCAACCAAATACTTCCTGGTACAAGCAACTGCTTCCACTTTAGTCCTATTTTCCAGCATAACCAATGCATGATACACTGGGCAATGAGATATCACCCAGCTAACTCACCCAACATCCTCCCTCATTCTGACTGCGGCCATCTCAATGAAATTAGGACTAGCGCCATTCCACTTTTGATTTCCAGAAGTCCTACAGGGCTCCCCCCTCACTACTGGCCTCCTCCTATCAACGGCCATAAAATTCCCACCAATCACTCTACTTTACATAACCTCCCAGTCGCTCAATCCTGCCTTACTGACTACTCTAGCCCTTCTCTCTGTAGCCCTGGGAGGATGAATAGGGCTAAATCAAACACAAACCCGAAAAATCATAGCCTTTTCCTCCATCGCCCACCTAGGCTGAATAACCATTATCCTCACCTACTACCCTAAACTCACCCTACTCAGCTTCTACCTGTACGCTATAATAACCGCTACCGTGTTCCTAACCCTAAACTCAATAAAAGTCCTAAAACTATCAACGCTGATAACTGCATGAACGAAAGCACCATCGCTTAGCACAATCCTCCTACTAACGCTCTTATCTTTAGCCGGCCTCCCCCCTATAACCGGTTTCCTCCCAAAATGACTTATTATCCAAGAATTAACCAAACAGGACATAGCCCCAGCAGCAATAATCATCTCCCTCCTATCACTACTAGGACTTTTCTTCTACCTTCGCCTGGCATACTGCGCGACAATCACGCTTCCGCCCCACACAACAAACCACATAAAACAATGACACATTGATAAGCCAATTAACTCCTCAATTGCCGTCCTAGCTACCCTTTCCATCATGCTCCTCCCAGTCTCCCCTATGCTGGCCACCATCGTCTAAGAAGAAACTTAGGATTACCTAAACCGAAGGCCTTCAAAGCCTTAAACAAGAGTTAAACCCTCTTAGTTTCTGTTAAAATCCGCAGGTTACTACCCTGCATCGCCTGAATGCAACCCAGACGCTTTAATTAAGCTAGGATTTTGATTACTAGACAGATGGGCTTCGATCCCATGATCCTATAGTTAACAGCTACATGCCCTAAACCAACAGGCTTCTGCCTACAGACCCCGGTGCACAGCTAGTGCACATCAATGAGCTTGCAACTCACTATGAACTTCACTACGGAGCCGATAAGAAGAGGAATTAAACCTCTGTGAAAAGGACTACAGCCTAACGCTTACACACTCAGCCATCTTACCTGTGACTTTCATTAACCGATGATTATTCTCAACCAACCACAAAGACATTGGCACTCTGTACCTAATCTTCGGAGCATGAGCCGGAATAGTAGGTACCGCCCTAAGTCTTCTAATCCGAGCAGAACTGGGCCAACCCGGGGCTCTCCTAGGAGACGACCAAATCTACAATGTCATCGTTACAGCCCATGCTTTTGTCATAATCTTCTTCATAGTAATGCCAATCATGATCGGAGGATTCGGAAACTGACTAGTTCCCCTAATGATTGGAGCACCAGATATAGCATTCCCACGAATAAACAACATAAGCTTCTGACTCCTCCCCCCCTCGTTCCTTCTACTACTAGCCTCTTCCACAGTAGAAGCAGGCGTAGGAACAGGATGAACTGTCTACCCCCCACTGGCTGGTAACCTGGCCCACGCTGGAGCCTCAGTAGACCTAGCCATTTTCTCCCTGCACCTAGCAGGCATCTCCTCTATTCTAGGAGCAATTAACTTCATCACTACAGCAATTAATATGAAACCTCCAGCCCTCTCACAATACCAAACTCCCCTATTCGTATGATCAGTACTAATTACCGCAGTGCTACTTCTTCTCTCCCTACCCGTCCTTGCTGCTGGAATCACTATGCTACTAACGGATCGTAACCTCAACACTACCTTCTTTGACCCAGCAGGAGGAGGAGACCCAGTACTGTACCAACACCTGTTCTGATTCTTCGGACACCCAGAAGTCTATATCCTAATCCTACCAGGGTTTGGCATTATCTCCCACGTTGTAGCCTACTACGCAGGCAAAAAAGAACCATTCGGGTACATAGGAATAGTATGAGCCATGCTCTCCATTGGTTTCCTAGGCTTCATCGTTTGAGCCCATCACATATTTACAGTCGGAATAGACGTAGACACTCGAGCATATTTCACATCCGCTACTATAATTATTGCCATTCCAACCGGAATTAAAGTGTTTAGCTGACTAGCAACACTCCACGGAGGAACAATCAAATGAGATCCCCCTATACTATGAGCCCTAGGCTTTATCTTCCTGTTTACCATTGGTGGACTAACAGGAATCGTTCTAGCGAACTCTTCCCTGGACATTGCCCTGCACGACACCTACTACGTAGTAGCCCACTTCCACTACGTACTGTCCATGGGCGCAGTGTTTGCAATTCTAGCCGGCTTCACTCACTGATTCCCACTATTCACTGGCTACACCCTCCACTCCACATGAGCCAAAATTCACTTTGGCGTAATATTCGTAGGGGTCAATCTCACCTTCTTCCCACAACACTTCCTAGGACTAGCTGGTATGCCACGACGATACTCAGACTACCCAGATGCCTACACCCTGTGAAACACTATCTCCTCAGTGGGATCACTAATCTCCCTAACCGCCGTAATCATACTAATATTCATTATCTGAGAAGCCTTCGCATCCAAACGCAAAGCCCTTCAACCAGAGTTAGTCAACACAAACGTTGAATGAATCCACGGTTGCCCACCTCCGTTCCACACATTTGAAGAGCCAGCCTTCGTCCAAATCCAAGAAAGGAAGGAGTCGAACCCCCATATGTTGGTTTCAAGCCAACCGCATAAACCACTTATGCTTCTTTCTCATTAGAGGTGTTAGTAAAACCATTACATAGCCTTGTCAAGACTAAATTACAAGTGAAAACCTTGTACACCTCAACACAAACATGGCCAACCACATGCAATTCGGTTTCCAAGACGCCTCATCCCCTATCATAGAAGAATTAGTAGAATTTCACGACCACGCCCTAATGACTGCTTTAGCCATTTGCAGCCTGGTACTGTACCTACTAACCCTAATACTCACTGAAAAACTATCCTCTAGCACAGTCGATGCACAAGCAATCGAACTTGTATGAACTATCCTCCCCGCTATCGTCCTAATCCTACTTGCTCTTCCTTCCCTACAAATCCTCTACATGATGGACGAAATCAACGAACCAGACCTAACTATTAAAGCCATCGGCCATCAGTGGTACTGAACCTATGAATACTCCGACTTTAAAGACCTAACATTCGACTCTTACATAACCCCAACTGCAGACCTACCACTAGGCCACTTCCGACTTCTAGAAGTAGACCACCGTGTGATCGTCCCAATAGAGTCCCTAGTTCGAGTCATTGTCACAGCTGACGACGTACTTCATTCATGAGCCGTTCCAAGCCTAGGTGTAAAAACTGACGCAATTCCAGGACGACTGAACCAAACTTCATTCACTGCTTCTCGACCTGGCGTTTTCTACGGTCAATGCTCAGAAATTTGTGGAGCCAATCACAGCTTCATGCCAATCGTAGTTGAATCCGCCCCACTTGCCAATTTTGAGAGCTGATCCTCCCTACTATCATCTTAATCATTAAGAAGCTATGAACCAGCACTAGCCTTTTAAGCTAGAGAAAGAGGACTGCTAATCCTCCTTAATGATATGCCTCAACTAAACCCAAATCCATGATTTTTTATCCTGCTAACCTCGTGACTCACCTACTCCATAATCGTTCAACCTAAACTACTAACCTTTATCTCCACAAACCCTCCATCCAATATAATCCAAACAACTCAAACTACCACCCCCTGAACTTGACCATGAACTTAAGCTTCTTCGACCAATTCTCAAGCCCATCCTTATTAGGAATCCCCCTAGTCCTAATTGCAACAGCATTTCCAGCCCTTCTACTACCATCCCAGAACAATCGATGAGTCACAGGCCGACTATCGACCCTGCAACTATGATTCGTTAACCTAATCACAAAACAACTAATACTTCCCCTGAACAAAAAAGGACACAAATGATCTATGATCCTAACATCTCTGATAATCTTCCTATTGCTCATTAACCTGCTTGGACTGCTGCCTTACACATTTACCCCAACCACTCAACTGTCCATAAACCTGGCTCTAGCTGTTCCCCTCTGACTCGCTACCCTTCTCACAGGCCTGCGAAATCAACCTTCAATCTCCCTAGGCCATCTACTACCAGAAGGCACCCCCACTCCACTAATCCCAGCCCTAATCCTCATTGAAACAACCAGCCTCCTTATTCGCCCTCTAGCCCTGGGCGTCCGCCTTACGGCTAACCTCACAGCAGGCCATTTACTAATCCAACTTATCTCAACAGCCACAGCCGCCTTAATCTCAACAATACCAATAGTCTCACTACTGACACTACTGGTTCTTTTCCTACTTACCATCCTAGAAGTGGCAGTAGCCATAATCCAAGCCTACGTGTTCGTACTGCTACTAAGCTTATACCTACAAGAAAATATTTAATCCACCAATGACTCACCAAGCACACTCTTACCATATAGTAGATCCCAGCCCATGACCCATTCTTGGAGCAGCCGCCGCCCTCCTTACTACATCCGGCCTAACCATGTGATTCCACTATAACACACCATACCTACTAATTGTGGGACTTACTTCCACTGCCCTAGTCATACTCCAATGATGACGCGATATTGTACGGGAAAGCACATTCCAGGGCCACCACACCCCTACAGTACAAAAAGGCCTACGATACGGAATAGTCTTATTTATCACATCAGAAGCCTTCTTCTTCCTAGGCTTCTTCTGAGCGTTTTTCCATTCCAGCCTAGCCCCAACACCAGAGCTGGGAGGGCAATGACCTCCAGTAGGAATTAAACCCCTAAATCCAATAGATGTCCCTCTCTTAAACACTGCAATCCTACTAGCTTCAGGGGTCACAGTCACATGAGCACATCACAGCATTATAGAGGCCAACCGAAAACAAGCAATCCACGCCCTGACCCTCACAGTTCTCCTAGGTTTCTACTTCACCGCCCTGCAAGCCATAGAGTACTACGAAGCCCCATTCTCCATCGCCGACGGAGTATATGGTTCTACCTTTTTCGTAGCAACCGGATTCCACGGACTTCATGTCATCATTGGCTCTACATTCCTACTAGTATGCCTTCTACGCCTAATCAAATACCACTTTACACCAAAACACCATTTCGGCTTTGAAGCAGCAGCTTGATACTGACACTTCGTAGACGTCGTATGACTATTCCTTTATATGACTATCTACTGATGAGGATCATACTCTTCTAGTATATCAATTACAATCGACTTCCAATCCTTAGAATCTGGTTTAAACCCAGAGAAGAGTAATGAACATAATCCTATTCATGATCCTATCCTCCCTCACCTTAAGCATCATCCTTACCGCACTAAATCTCTGACTCGCACAAACAAACCCAGACTCAGAGAAGCTATCCCCCTACGAATGCGGATTCGACCCAACAAAAACCGCCCGGCTGCCATTTTCAATTCGATTCTTCCTAGTAACAATCCTGTTCTTACTGTTCGACTTAGAAATCGCCCTACTACTTCCACTGCCATGAGCCATCCAACTACAAACCCCCATCACTACCCTAATATGAGCCTCTATCCTAGTTCTTCTACTCACTTTAGGCCTAATCTACGAATGAATTCAAGGAGGGCTAGAATGAGCAGAATAACAGAAAGTTAGTCTAACTAAGACAGTTGATTTCGACTCAACAAATTATAGCTAATACCCTATAACTTTCTTAATGTCTGCCCTTCATCTAAGCTTTTTCTCTGCCTTCACCCTAAGCAGCCTAGGCCTGGCCTTTCACCGTACACACCTAATCTCGGCCCTACTATGTCTGGAGAGCATAATACTATCCATATATGTCGCCCTCTCCATATGACCGATCCAAACCCAAACATCATCCGCTACCCTCCTACCCCTCCTCATACTAGCATTCTCCGCCTGCGAAGCAGCAACCGGTCTAGCCCTACTAGTCGCTTCTACCCGAACCCACGGCTCCGATCACTTACACAACTTCAACCTACTACAATGCTAAAAATCATCATCCCAACTATCATACTTGTACCACTAACCCTCCTTTCCCCCTACAAACACCTATGAACTAATACTACCATATACAGCATACTAATCGCCACAGCCAGCCTTCAATGACTTGTCCCTACCTACTATCCAAGCAAAGGACTAACCCATTGAACCTCAATTGATCAAATCTCCTCCCCTCTATTAGTCTTATCTTGCTGACTACTCCCCCTCATGCTCATAGCAAGCCAAAATCACCTAGAGCAAGAACCTGTCATCCGCAAACGAATCTTCATCACAACAGTAATCACAGTCCAACCATTTATCCTACTAGCCTTCTCAGCCTCAGAATTAATACTATTCTATATCGCATTCGAGGCAACCCTAATCCCAACCCTAGTCCTCATTACACGATGAGGAAGCCAACCTGAGCGATTAAATGCAGGCATTTACCTACTATTTTACACGCTCGCTAGCTCCCTCCCCTTACTAATTGTAATCCTCCACCTGCATAACCAAATCGGCACATTATACTTCCCTATACTCAAACTATCACACCCTACAATAAGCAACTCTTGAACAGGCCTAATCTCAAGCTTAGCCCTCCTACTAGCTTTCATAGTAAAAGCCCCCCTATATGGCCTCCACCTATGACTTCCCAAAGCCCACGTAGAGGCCCCAATCGCCGGATCAATACTCCTAGCCGCCCTTCTTCTGAAACTAGGGGGCTATGGACTCATACGAGTTACCATCCTGGTAAACCCATCTGCAAATAACCTTCACTATCCATTCATCACTCTAGCACTATGAGGAGCTTTAATAACAAGTGCTATCTGCCTACGACAAATTGATCTAAAATCACTGATCGCCTACTCCTCCGTAAGCCATATAGGACTGGTTATTGCTGCAACCATAATCCAGACCCAGTGAGCTTTCTCAGGAGCAATAATCCTAATAATCTCCCACGGTCTAACCTCCTCAATGCTATTCTGCCTAGCCAACACAAACTATGAACGAACCCACAGCCGAATCCTCATTCTCACTCGAGGACTACAACCACTCCTACCTCTAATAGCCACCTGATGACTCCTAGCAAACCTAACAAATATGGCACTACCACCAACAACCAACCTCATGGCAGAACTGACAATTGTAGTAGCCCTTTTCAACTGATCCCCACTAACCATCATCCTGACAGGAGCTACAATAGTCTTAACCGCCTCTTACACCCTCTACATGCTAACAATGACACAACGAGGAACGCTGCCATCCCACATCACCTCAATCCAAAATTCCTCCACACGAGAACATCTCCTAATAGCTCTTCACATAATCCCCATAATCCTACTCATTTTCAAACCTGAACTTATCTCAGGGGTACCCATATGCAAGTATAGTTTAATCCAAACACTAGGCTGTGATCCTAGAAATAGAAGTTAAACCCTTCTTACCTGCCGAGGGGAGGTCGAACCAACAAGAACTGCTAATTCTCGCCTCTGAGCCTAAAACCTCAGTCCCCTTACTTTCAAAGGATAATAGTAATCCAATGGTCTTAGGACCAGTCATCTTGGTGCAAATCAAAGTGAAAGTAATGGACCAAACATTCATCTTAAACACGTTCATACTACTTACCCTAGCAGTTCTTTGTACCCCTATCATTCTCCCCCTCCTATCAAACAGCTTGAAAAACACTCCAACTATTATCACAAACACCGTCAAAACCTCCTTCCTAATCAGCCTAATTCCTATAACCATCCACATCTACTCAGGGACAGAAAGCCTTATCTCCATATGAGAATGAAAATTCATTATAAACTTTAAAATCCCGATCAGCCTGACAATAGACTTCTACTCACTAACCTTCTTCCCAATCGCCCTATTTGTCTCCTGATCCATCCTACAATTTGCAACATGATACATAGCCTCAGACCCGCACATCACAAAATTCTTCACCTTCCTCCTCCTATTCCTAATTGCCATACTTCTCCTAATTGTCTCCAACAACCTATTTTTACTCTTCATCGGCTGAGAAGGGGTCGGAATCATGTCCTTTCTACTAATCAGCTGATGACACGGCCGGGCGGAAGCTAACACTGCCGCCTTACAAGCCGTCCTATACAACCGAGTAGGAGACGTAGGGCTCATCCTATGTATAGCATGACTAGCTTCCACCATAAACACATGAGAAATTCAACAAATTTCCTCCTCAAGCCAAACCCCAACCCTCCCATTACTTGGCTTAATCCTAGCTGCAGCAGGTAAATCCGCCCAATTCGGCCTCCATCCTTGACTCCCCGCGGCCATGGAGGGCCCAACCCCTGTATCAGCCCTACTCCATTCCAGCACCATAGTAGTAGCCGGAATCTTCCTACTTATCCGAACCCACCCCCTCTTTGACAACAACCCTACCGCTTTATCCCTGTGTCTATGCTTAGGGGCTATCTCCACCCTATTCGCAGCTACCTGTGCTCTCACTCAAAACGACATCAAAAAAATTATCGCTTTCTCCACATCCAGCCAACTGGGCCTAATAATAGTCACAATCGGCCTAAACCTACCTCAACTGGCTTTCTTACACATCTCAACTCACGCATTCTTCAAAGCCATACTATTCCTGTGTTCCGGATCAATCATCCACAACCTTAACGGGGAACAAGATATCCGAAAAATAGGAGGACTCCAAAAAATACTACCAACAACCACCTCATGCCTAACTATCGGAAATCTAGCCCTAATAGGGACACCCTTTTTAGCAGGATTCTACTCAAAAGACCAAATCATTGAAAGCCTCAGCACATCCTACCTAAACGCTTGAGCCCTTGTCCTAACCCTACTAGCCACATCATTTACCGCGGTCTACACTATTCGAATAACCCTACTAGTCCAAACCGGCCATGTCCGAATTCCACCTCTCACACCTATGAATGAAAACAACCCGGCAGTCCTCTCCTCAATTACCCGCCTAGCATTGGGAAGCATCACAGCAGGATTCCTAATCACCTCATACATCCCCCCTGCAAAAACCCCACCAATAACTATACCCCTATCCATCAAAGTCACAGCCATCGTGATCACACTCTTAGGGGTAGCCTTAGCCCTAGAACTATCAAAAATAACCCAGATCTTAATCCTCCCCAAACAGAACCACTTCTCAAACTTCTCTACAACCCTAGGTTACTTCAACCCCCTAGTCCACCGATTCATTACAACAAAAATCCTAGGCGGAAGCCAAAATATTGCCTCTCACCTAATAGACCTGTCCTGATACAAACTTTTAGGCCCCGAAGGACTAGCCAACCTGCAAATCATAGCATCAAAGACCGCCACTGCCTTTCACACCGGTCTAATTAAGGCCTATCTAGGCTCATTCGCCTTATCAATCTTCATTATCCTCCTATCAACATACAGAACTAACCTAATGGCCCCAAATCTTCGTAAAAATCACCCTCTACTAAAAATCATCAACGATTCCTTAATCGACCTTCCTACCCCATCAAACATCTCAGCTTGATGAAACTTCGGATCTCTACTAGGTATCTGCCTTATCACACAAATTGTCACAGGCCTACTATTAGCCATGCACTACACTGCAGATACCTCCCTAGCTTTCGCTTCAGTATCCCACACGTGCCGAAACGTGCAATTTGGATGACTTATTCGAAACCTCCATGCCAACGGAGCCTCCTTCTTCTTCATCTGCATCTACCTACACATCGGCCGAGGCATTTACTATGGCTCATACCTGAACAAAGAAACCTGAAATATCGGAGTCATCCTTCTTCTAGCCCTAATAGCAACCGCCTTTGTAGGATATGTCCTACCTTGAGGTCAAATATCCTTCTGAGGAGCTACAGTTATTACCAACCTCTTCTCAGCCATCCCATACATCGGACAAACCCTAGTAGAGTGACTTTGAGGAGGGTTTTCAGTGGACAATCCAACACTGACCCGGTTCTTCGCCTTTCACTTCCTCCTTCCTTTCATTATCGCAGGCCTAACATTAGTTCACCTAACCTTTCTCCATGAAACAGGCTCAAACAACCCTCTAGGAATCCCCTCGGACTGCGACAAAATTCCATTCCACCCCTATTACTCCACCAAAGACCTACTAGGATTTGCATTAATACTCATCCCTCTCATTACTTTAGCACTATTCGCCCCAAACCTCCTAGGCGACCCAGAAAATTTCACACCCGCCAACCCTCTAGCTACACCTCCACATATTAAACCTGAATGATACTTCCTGTTCGCATACGCCATCCTCCGATCCATCCCAAACAAACTAGGTGGAGTCCTGGCCCTTGCCGCCTCAGTCTTAATCCTATTCTTAATCCCCCTTCTACATGTCTCTAAACAACGCTCCATAACTTTTCGGCCCCTGTCACAAATCCTGTTCTGAACCCTAGTTACCGACCTCCTCATTTTAACATGAGTCGGCAGCCAGCCAGTCGAACACCCCTTTATTATCATCGGACAACTAGCTTCTTTCGCCTACTTCACAATCATCCTAATCTTATTCCCCCTTGTGAGTGCACTAGAGAATAAAATACTCAAACTTTAATTAACTCTAATAGTTTATAAAAACATTGGTCTTGTAAGCCAAAGATTGGAGGCCAACTACCTCCTTAGAGTTCCCCTAAATCAGAAAGGAAGGAGTCAAACCTTCATCACCAACTCCCAAAGCTGGCATTTTTAATTAAACTACTCTCTGACCTACCAATTAAACCGCCCGAATTGCCCCCCGAGACAGCCCTCGCACAAGCTCTAAAACCACAAATAAAGTCAATAACAGACCTCACCCTGCAATTAAAAGCAGCCCCGCCCCGAGCGAGTAAAATATAGCTACACCGCTAAAATCCGACCGAGCTCACGACAGGCCCCCATTATTTACTGTGTTTACTCCCACAGTTACCTCGAAAAACCCTCCCACAACAACCCCCACAATAACAACCAATCCCATACCAACACCATAACCAATAACTCGTCAGCTACCTCAGGACTCAGGATAAGGGTCCGCCGCTAACGATACTGAATAAACAAACACCACTAACATCCCCCCCAAATACACCATCACTAAAACCAAGGACACAAAAGAAACTCCCATGCTTACCAGTCATCCGCACCCAGCAATGGAAGCCACAACCAGACCCACCACCCCATAGTAAGGAGAAGGGTTAGACGCAACCGCTAACCCTCCTAAAACAAAGCATAGACTCATAAATAATACAAAATTTATCATAAGTTCCTACCTGGATCTTCCCCAAGATCTACAGCCTGAAAAGCTGTTGTTATAAAAATTTAACTACAGGAACTTTCTCTTTTTGCTTTCTTTATTTCCCCCCCCCCCCTACCCCCCCCATGGTTTTTACATGGGTTTATTGGTATGTATGTCTTTGCATACAATTCTTGACCACATTAGACATGACATGCATGTAGGATATCTCACATACCGAGAAATGCAAGAACCAACCAAACTCAAATATCATCGCCCATAACAGCCCTAACGGACAAGAACACCTTCCAGGCACATCCCCATCCCAGGTACAGTAAACCCAGGAAATCCTACCAACGAACCAACACAAGCGTTACCCAAGATCGAACGTGTTTCACCGTACATAAACCCCTACAGGTAAACGAGGAATATCCTAGTACACCAATGAATTCCCGAGCCCATACGTTTCAGTCCCCCTCCTAAAGCACCATTCTCGTCCTCCTACCTTCAAGAGCTCCCAAGCCAGAGAACCTGGTTATCTATTAATCGTAATCCTCACGAGAACCGAGCTACTCGACGTAGGTTCTACCCACGGCTACCAGCTTCAGGACCATACTTTCCCCCTACACCCTCGCCCAACTTGCACTTTTGCGCCTCTGGTTCCTATTTCAGGGCCATAACTTGGTTCATTCCCTCCCTATTGCTCTTCACAGATGCATATGGTCGGATGCATACTCCTCCCTTTGCCTCGTGATCGCGGCATCCGACCGCCCTGGCACTTGTTTTCTTTTTGGGGTCTCTTCAATAAGCCCTTCAAGTGCGTAGCAGGAGATATCTTCCTCTTGACGTGTACATCACATGACATTCGAGCGGCCGAGCGTCTATAATGTACCTGGTGTCATGGTTGTTCGGATAAGGTCGTCTCAAACTTGACACTGATGCACTTTTACCCCATTCATGGTGGGTCCCCCAGCTACCTATATAGTAGCAGATAATGTTATGGTTGCCGGACATATTTTCTTTTATTTCAACTGCTAGGAATTGTCACCTAAACCCTTATTTTTACCCTTTTTTTTATCGTTCATTTTTATTTTATCATTTTAACAAAACAAACGACAAATTTAATTCGATATTACCCTAGATCAATCAAACGTTCATCATTCGTTTGTTCACGTTCAATCTTCCTCCACCTTTCCCCTATTCTTAACTCAACAAACCAACAACCTATGCCACCTCCCCTAAACACCCATTTAATAAATCCATATAATGAAAACAACAATCCATAGTGCAAAACCCCAAACGTTACACGTACATCCCCCTAAAAATCAAAAACAAGATAAAAATATAAAGCATTCATGTCAACAACAAACCCAAAACGCCACACTCATCT